TTCTCCCCGAAAAAGACCTTCTTTTTTTGAGCCCATTTTTAAAGAACTCAAAAAAAAAATTACAAAATTGAAAAAGAAATATTTTATAGTTTTAAGAGTTTTAAAGGGAAGAACAAACTTTTTTATAACAGTCTCAAAAGAAACAAAAAATTGGGTCATCAAAAGTGTTCTATTTATAAAAAGAATAAGAAAAGTACTTTCAAAAGTAAATCAAATTCTGTTATTTAGATTGAGAGAAGTATATGAATTAAGTGAAACTAAAAAAGAAAAAGATTCGATAATCAACAATCAGATAATTCATGAATCGTTTAATCAAATTCGATCTACAGATTGGACAAATTATTCCCTGACAGAAAAAAAACTGAAGGATCTGACTGATAGAACACGCACAATTAGAAATCAAATAGAAAAAATTACAAACGACAAAAAAAAAGTAACTCCAGGAATAAATATTAATTCTAACAAAACAACTTATAATGCCAAAAGACTAGAATCACTAAAAAATATTTGGCAAATATTAAAAAGAAGAAATGCTCGATTAATCAGTAAATTACATTATTTTTTAAAAATTTTCATTGAAAGAATCTACATAGATGTCTTTCGGTGTATCATTAATATTCCCCAAATCAATATACAACTTTTTCTTGAATCAACAAAAAAAATGATTGATAAATACATTTACACTAATGAAACAAATCAAGAAAGAATTAATAAAACAAATCAAAATACAATTCACTTTATTTCGACTATAAAAAAGTCACTTTATAATATTACTAATATTAAAAGGAATTCACCTATTTTTTGTGACTTATCCGCCTTGTCACAAGCATATGTATTTTACAATTTATCCCAAACCCACTTGGATAAATTAAGATCTGTTCTTCAATATCACGGAACATCTTTTTTTCTTAAGACTGAGATAAAGGATTCTTTTGGAACACAAGGAATAATTCATTCTGAATTAAGATATAAGAAATTTCGGAGTTATGGAGCGAATCAATGGAAAAACTGGTTAAGAGGTCATTATCAATACGATTTATCTCAGATTAGATGGTCTAGATTAATCCCACAAAAATGGCGAAATAGAGTCAATCAATGTCGTACAGCTCAAAAGAAAGATTTAAAGAAATGGAATTCATATGAAAAAAACCAATTACTTTATTACAAAAAACAAAAAGATTCTGAAGTATATTCATTATCGAATCAAAAAGATAATTTTCAAAAATACTTTAAATATGATCTTTTATCATATCAATCTATTAATTATGAAACTAAGAGGAACTCATATATTTCTGTTTATGGATCACCATTACAAGTAAATACGAATCAAAAGATTTCTTATAATTACAACACACCTAAAGGCAAATTATTTGATAAATGGGGGGGTATTCCTATCAATAATTATCTAGGAAGAGGTGATAGTATGTATATGGAAAAAAATCCAGATAGAAAATATTTTGATTGGAAAATTCTCAAGTTTTGTCTTAGAAAAAAAGTCAATATTGAGGCCTGGATCAAGATCGATTCCAACAGTAATAAAAAAACTAAGATTGGAACTAATAATTACCCAATAATTGATAAAATTGATAAGAAAGGTCTTTTTTATCTTACAATTCATCAAGATCTAGAAATCAATCCACCCAATCATAAAAAAATCTTTTTTGATTGGATGGGAATGAATGAAGAAATACTAAATTGTCCTATATCCAATCTGGAACTTTGGTTCTTCCCCGAATTTGTGCTACTTTATAATGCATATAAAATGAAACCGTGGATTATACCAAGCAAATTACTTCTTTTAAATTTGAATATAAATGAAAATGTTAGTGAAAATAAAAACGTCAATGGAAAGCCAAAAGTGAATTTTTTTATACCATCGAATGAAGAAAAAAAATCTTTTGAATTAAAGAATCGAAATCAAGAAGAAAAAGAACCCGCAGATCGACGAGATCGTGGTTCAGATGCACAAAACCAAAGAAATCTTGGATCCCTTCTCTCAAACCAACAAAAAGATATTGAAGAAGATTATGCGCGATCAGACATGAAAAAACGTAAAACGAAAAAACAATACAAGAGCAACACGGAAGCAGAACTAAATTTCTTCCTGAAACGATATTTGCTTTTTCAATTGAGATGGGACGATGCTTTGAATCAAAGAATGATCAATAATATTAAGGTATATTGTCTCCTGCTTAGACTGAGAAACCCAAGAAAAATTACTATATCCTCTATTCAAAGAAGAGAAATGAGTCTGAATATAATGCTGATTCAGAAGAATTTACCTCTTACAGAATTGATGAAAAAAGGGATATTGATTATCGAATCGGTTCGTCTGTCTGTAAAAAATGATGGACAATTTATTATGTATCAAACCATAGGTATTTCATTGGTTCATAAGAGTAAACGCCAAATTAATCAAAGATATCGAGAACGAGGATATGTTGATAAGAAGAATTTTGATGAATCTATTTCAAAACATCAAAGAATGACTGGAAATAGAGATAAAAATCATTCGAATTTACTTGTTCCTGAAAATATTTTATCATCTAGACGTCGTAGAGAATTGAGAATTTTAATTTGTTTCAGTTCAACGAATAAAAATGGTGTGAATAGAAATCCGGTATTTTGTAACGAGAACAACGTAAAAAACTGGAGTCTATTTTTGGATGAAAGTAAACATCTTGATAGTGATAAAAATGAATTAATTCAATTAAAGTTCTTTCTTTGGCCGAATTATCGATTAGAAGATTTAGCTTGTATGAATCGCTATTGGTTTGATACGAATAATGGCAGTCGTATCAATATGTTAAGACTACGTATGTATCCACGATTGAAAATTGGTTAATACCGTATTTTTCCTATATATCCTATACCGTATATGGTATATGAAAGTAAACAGATGTACACATACCTTGTCTTACATCCCATTCTAATATACGTCAATAAAGTATCAATTAGATAAAAAGTGAATTGAATCAACAAAATCTTCTTCATTTTCGGTTGAAATATAAATTATTCGCTTTTGTGAGGGCAAAAACGTACCATCCTTTTGTATCCCTATTCGAATCCAATTTGATTAATTCATTTTAATTGATAAAATTAGGAGTCGATAAAGAAATTAAGATCATTATGTATATCACATTCAAATTACTGGCATTATTATTTCTGATCGATAAAATTACATATCTGTAAAGTAAAAAAAGGAAGAGGAAATTCTTTTATGGTCAAAAATTCATTCATTTCCGTTACTTCACAAGAAGAAAAGAAAGAAAACAGGGGGTCTGTTGAATTTCAAGTAGTCAGTTTTACCAATAAGATACGGAGACTTACTTCACATTTGAAATTGCACAAAAAAGACTATTTATCTCAGAGAGGTCTACGGAAAATTCTAGGAAAACGTCAACGGCTATTGGCTTATTTGTCAAAAAAAAATAGAGTACGTTATAAAGAAATAATTGGTCAGTTGGATATTCGAGAGATAAAAACTCGTTAATTTGAAGAATCTTTTTGATCGTTTAAATTTTGATGAACTTCTTTTTTTTTTTTCACTTTCAGCAATTCATGGAAGAATGAATGGGGAAAAACCTATGACTGCACCAGCTACAAGAAAAGACCTCATGATAGTCAATATGGGTCCTCACCACCCATCAATGCATGGTGTTCTTCGACTCATCGTTACTCTAGATGGTGAAGATGTTATTGACTGCGAACCAATATTGGGTTATTTACACAGAGGAATGGAAAAAATTGCAGAAAACCGAACAATTATACAATATTTGCCTTATGTAACACGTTGGGATTATTTAGCTACTATGTTCACAGAAGCAATAACTGTAAATGCACCAGAGCAGTTAGGCAATATTCAAGTACCTAAAAGGGCGAGCTACATCAGAGTCATTATGTTGGAGTTGAGTCGTATAGCTTCGCATTTGTTATGGCTTGGCCCTTTTATGGCAGATATTGGGGCACAGACCCCCTTCTTCTATATTTTTCGAGAACGAGAATTGATATATGACCTATTCGAAGCTGCCACCGGTATGCGAATGATGCATAATTATTTTCGTCTCGGAGGAGTAGCTGCTGATCTACCTCATGGATGGATAGATAAATGTTTAGATTTTTGCGATTATTTTTTAACAGGGGTTGCTGAATATCAAAAGCTTATTACACAGAATCCTATTTTTTTAGAACGAGTTGAAGGAGTAGGCATTATTGGCGGAGAAGAAGCAATAAATTGGGGTTTATCAGGACCAATGCTACGAGCTTCCGGAATACAATGGGATCTTCGTAAAGTTGATCATTATGAGTGTTACGACGAATTTGATTGGGAAGTACAATGGCAAAAAGAAGGGGATTCGTTAGCTCGTTATTTAGTACGAATCAGCGAAATGACAGAATCTATAAAAATTATTCAACAGGCTCTAGAAGGAATTCCAGGGGGGCCCTATGAGAATTTAGAAATCCGACGCTTTGATAGAGTAAGGGATCCCGAATGGAATGATTTTGATTATCGATTCATTAGTAAGAAACCTTCTCCGACTTTTGAATTATCACAGCAAGAACTTTATGTAAGAGTCGAAACCCCAAAAGGAGAATTGGGAATTTTTCTGATAGGAGATCAGAGTGTTTTTCCCTGGAGATGGAAAATTCGCCCACCCGGTTTTATCAATTTGCAAATTCTTCCTCAGTTAGTTAAAAAAATGAAATTGGCTGATATTATGACGATACTAGGTAGCATAGATATCATTATGGGAGAAGTTGATCGTTGAAATGATAATTGATACAACAGAAATACAAGCTATCAATTCTTTTTCCAGATTGGAATCCTTACAAGAGGTCTATGGGATCATATGGATGCTTGTCTATATTTTGACTACTGTATTAGGAATCACAATAGGTGTACTAGTAATTGTTTGGTTAGAAAGAGAAATATCTGCAGGGATACAACAACGTATTGGACCTGAATACGCCGGACCTTTAGGAATTCTTCAAGCTCTAGC